ACAGGAGCTGGTATTTTTACAAGAAATTTCTAGCCAACCTTCCCACAAGAGGTTTTTTCTTAACACCAATCATATTAGTGCTAGATAGAAATGGTAACTCCAAAGATTTCTTTGTACTCAACGCTTACGATTTCCAGGAATTAGTCACTTCAACGGTCTTTGATGGTTATACGGGTACCAAAAGTACGAATGAGATGGATCTTTGTTTTCCTAACCATTCTTTTTATTCCCGATACCGATAAGGAAAAGGGTTATTTATAACAAAGTTTTTGTGTTGTTGATTCCTAGGTGTAGTGCTTTTTCCCCGATGCCACCTATTGGTACTAAATGAAGTAGGATTGACCTCCAATACAGAACCTATAGATTTAACCTTTCGCTCAATACTAAAATCGATAATTGAAGCATCTAAGGCTGCATCAATCGAGGATACACGACAGAAGGAATTGCTCTATCTCTAAACTTCACCTTCACCAAGCGTAGGTTTCTTTCACTAATTTGTTTTTTTCTATTCCTAACTACGTTCTTTTTCTCGTAAAACTAAGGGGTAAAAAAAAAAAAAGAAAAAATCAAATCGCACCATCTCTGTAATATGTAAATGCCTTTTTTTCTCCTGAAGTTGTCGGAATTATTCGTAATAAAATATTGGCTACAATTGAAGAGGTCTTATCAATAAAATTTCCATTTATTCGAGATCTAGGCATAATTAGCAATTCATTCTATAATTCTTCTCATCCCCCTTCGGGGAAAACGATCCCACAAAAAGGAATTGTACAGTACAAAATAACATAAAAACAGACTAATTGGAAAAAATGTGGTATCCCCCTTTTGGACAAAGATGAAATGAAATAGTTGAATCAGATTAGATTTCATTACAATTTCGTAGTATACCAATGACTATTACTATTTCATCTAAGTTGAATAACCAAGTTTCCTATGGGTTTTGATAACTCGAGAAGTTTTGATTTGGTTATGATACAAAAAGGAAAAGAATGGAATAATCATTCCATGAGAAAATCAAATTCAAATAAAGTAACCATCCTTTTTGTTTGCATAACGTGTATGTGCCACACCATACAATTGAAATAGAAAGATTCATCGGACGATTCATGAATTCCATGGGTTAGCTGATGAAAGAAGTTGTTGTTGATAAATATGAAATTGGAAAAGAAATTTCTTCTTATGGAACCATCGGGCGGTCATACATGTACTACAATTAAGATGAAGGACTCGCTATTCATTCGGGTTTTGGTCAAGAATAACATTCTGTAGGAGAGATGGCCGAGTGGTTCAAGGCGTAGCATTGGAACTGCTATGTAGACTTTTGTTTACCGAGGGTTCGAATCCCTCTCTCTCCGTTTCTTTTCATTCATCAACGTTATCGACTACAATGTATCAAAGAAAATAAGAATTGATATCATTATTCTAACGGTAAGACCCTTATTTACTTATTTCATAGAGATTCTCTATCCCTAATGAACCCCTGTGATAGGTCAAATAGAAATAGAAATATCGTATTGATATTGAAAAGAATAAAAGAGAAAAAGAATCCTATTGCCGATCCTTTTTTGATACGTTAATGAGACAGGGCGCAAGGTACTCTATTTACTTCAGAGAAAGGAGTCAAAATTGTATGAACCTTGTTTTTTTCTTTTCGTTAGAATCAAGTCTGACGGGAATAATATTCTACGACCAACAACTCATTTATTTTAAGACCGATCCATTTACTATCTATTATTTGATTTACAAATCCTTTATATTGTAAGGAGTCAATAGTCAAATGGTTTGGCAATTCCCCGTGGGGGGATGAAACAAGATGATTTTGAATCAGAGCTTTTGATCTTTCTTTATCCTTCGTAGTAATAATATCTCGGGGTTTGCAACGATAACTTGGTATATCCACTATACGACCATTAACTAAAATGTGTCTATGGTTAACTAATTGTCTGGCTCCAGGAATGGTCGAAGCCATACCTAATCGAAAAAGGATGTTATCCAAACGCATCTCAAGTAGTTGTAGTAAAACCTGGCCTGTTGACCCTTTGGCTTTTCCAGCAATATGCACATATTTAAGTAATTGTCGCTCTGTCAGACCATAATGAAAACGCAATTTCTGTTTCTCTTCTAAACGAATACGATATTGTGATCTTTTTCCAGAGCGCAATTGGGTTTGAAGATCACTTCTGGATCTGGGTCTTTTACTAGTGAGTCCCGGTAAAGCCCCCAGCCGGCGTATTTTTTTGAAACGAGGTCCTCGGTAACGAGACATATAAAGGCTCCTTTTTGATTCACTTTCATTTGACAAAAAGATATAAATTCAGACTGAACTAAAGGATTAGCAAAGCAAAACGAAATTTACTAAAGTCCTACAAAACAGAATAAAAGAAATCTTATCAAGATTCGGATTTTTTGTATATATAGGAAATTCAAGCGAAGGTTACGTTTTCCAATTTCTTCTGTAGAGATCTAATTGTTCTAGTCAACTTTTTTCTTCATAGCTATAGCTGCAAGTTACCATGACATAATAGATCGGTGACCCGACATTTAGAGAAAGCGAGAGTAGAGATTTTAAATCATGGAAAGAAAAAATCGATAAAGAAAAAGAGCCGGCTATCGGAATCGAACCGATGACCATCGCATTACAAATGCGATGCTCTAACCTCTGAGCTAAGCGGGCGGATATAAGAGCAATAGTGTATAGGAATACAGGAAACTATCGGATCTTAGCTATTACCTAGTGATTCTTCTTCTTTTTTTATTTCATTTATTGATTCTTTCAATTTCTTCTATTTCTTAGTTATTAGTTATATATTTTAGATTCTATTTAGAAAATAGAAAAGAAAACTATTTAGATATAAAGAAATTAGATATCTAAATAGAAATAGAAATTCAATTCCATATTCATATATATGAATATGAAATAAAATATCAATATATCAATGAAATTAGAATTCGAAATGAAAAAAGAAAAAGAATGAATATCGACCGTTCCACTATTCCAAACCGCACTGTAAAAATGAAGGAGGAGGAAAGGCATATATATATGTGGGATATATCTATCCATATTGAATTGCGGATACATCAATGATAGAATCATTTCGTATTGAAACAAATAGGGTTCATCCAATAGAGATGAAATGATAGAATAGAGAATAGAGGGTGGGCAAAAAAAGAAAATAGCAGCATACACTTTTTCGATATAGGAATCATTACCTAATGAATTCAATAGTGCCAAGATCAATGAAAGAGGTGGATGGAATTACAACTGGATCCTTGTCTCAAAGGAAAGGGGGATATGGCGAAATTGGTAGACGCTACGGACTTGATTGTATTGAGCCTTGGTATGGAAACCTGCTAAGTGGTAACTTCCAAATTCAGAGAAACCCTGGAACTAAAAATGGGCAATCCTGAGCCAAATCTTTGTTTTGAGAGATGGAAAATGAGAGGGATAGGTGCAGAGACTCAATGGAAGCTGTTCTAACGAATGAAATTTACTACGTTACGTTAGTAGCTAAAATCATTTCTATCGAAATGACAGAAAGGATAACCTTATATACCTAATACGTACGTATACATACTGACATAGCAAACGATTAATCACAACCCAAATCTTATATCGAATCCTATTCTGTATCTCTATATATGAAAATAGAAATCTTCTATTTCTATTCTCTATTAATTAGAATGATAGAGATCAAAAAATCTATGAAAAATGGAAGAGTTATTGTGAATAAATTCCAATTGAAGTTGAAAAAAGAATCGAATTCGAATATTCAGCGATCAAATGATTCATTCCAGAGTTTGATAGATCTTTTGAAGATTAATCGGACGAGAATAAAGAGAGAGTCCCATTTTACATGTCAATACCGACAACAATGAAATTTATAGTAAGAGGAAAATCCGTCGAATTTTAAAATCGTGAGGGTTCAAGTCCCTCTATCCCCAATAAAAAGCCCATTTTACTTCCTCGCCTCGCTCTTTATTTATCCTCATCCTCTTTCTTTTTTTTTCATAAGTGGCTCAGTTCAAACAAAATTCAATATCTTTCTCATTTCATTCACTCTGTTCTTTCACAAATGGATCCGAATAGAAATCCTCGTATCTTCTTCCAATCCAATCTCATTTGTTTTGTATAGTACGATATGAACATATATGTTCAAGGAATCTCCGTTATTGAATCATTCATAGTCCATATCTTTTTCCTTACATTTACAAAGAAAGTCTTCTTTTTGAAGATCTAAGAAATTAAGGGGGCTAGGTCCAATTTGTTAATATTTTCTTTTTTAGTTCTTTTCATTGACATAGATATAAGTACTCTGCTAGGATGATGCACGGGAAATGGTCGGGATAGCTCAGTTGGTAGAGCAGAGGACTGAAAATCCTCGTGTCACCAGTTCAAATCTGGTTCCTGACACGTGAATAATGTATCGGATAGATATTCATACTTCATACAAATGAAATTAATTCATTGAGACGGATCGGGATAGATATTCTTTACTTTCTTTTTCATTTTTCTTTTTTTCCTCTCTGTTCATACTTTTCTTATTCCAAAAGTATGTTAGATTTTCGTATATATATCAAATCTAAAAGCTCAAAAAAAAAATGAGCTAAAAGGATTCAATCAAAGAGTGGAAGGATAGGAATAGAAAGGATGTATTTCAAACACAGTACAAATAAACTCCGATTCTTCTCATTTTGCATTTCTTCATTTTGTCTCTTCTGTCTTTTCTTTCAAATTTCATATCTTTTTTTCACTCTTGCTCAAGTTACTTTCTGGGGTCCCCACTAAGTGATGTGCGCGGTACAAAGTTCATGGTGCAGAATTCTTTTGAGTCATCCTATTGTTTCTGCTCATACGAAATGTATATTATATGATATCTTCCCGATTGGGGAATAGCAATGAGAACCTCTTTTTCTTTTTTTCTTTTAGCCCCTCCACAATACGAATTAAAGTCCAGTTACTCTGTTTCATCTAGAAGGAGAATGCCAAGATGCTCATTGAT